GCCAAAGAAAGAACTTGAGTTTAATTAATTCATTTTTATCTCTATCAAGGTGTTTACTTTCATCCAAAAATTGACCCCAGCTTTTTATGTTGTTCTCCTTACAAAATACTGGATTTCTATCCACACCATTCCTATTCTTTAAATTGAAATTTAAAGAATTGAGAATTCTCAATTCTCTACGCCGTCTAGACGATAAAATCATTTCAGGAACAAGCAAATCAAAATGATCCTTATCAACATCTTTTTGTTTTCCGTATCTTTGATTAGTTTGTTGCTTACTCTTATGAACTAATGAAATACCTATGGCTTGATACATAAGAAATTCTTCCAGATCTTTTATAGACGAAGTTAATAGGGGTTGGAACTTCATCAAACCAAATTCCGCCCAGCTAAACAGAGTAGACTCCTTCGAATAATGACTGACAATTCTGTCTAGCGGCAGATCTCCCATTTTCAAATAGGCTAAAAGCCTTCGTTTACTTTGTAAACGCCCTTTTGTGTTACCCACCATCTGCATTAAGCTCAGCCGCTCGAGCATATCCTCCTCAACTAGCCGCTCGGTGTGGATGCTAAAACCCAAATACTTCGCTTGAAGGTCAACGAAATCTACTAGCCTCGGCGAGTCACTCCGGTATTGTGTTTTTTTTTTACTGAACCCTTTTTCATAATCTTCTCTAATAACTTCTTGGATGTCTTCGATGTCGATGTCTTCGATGTTTTGACTAACATTTGCTTTTCCTTTAGTTGCTTTTCCTTTAGTTGCTTTTCCTTGACTAACATTTGCTTTTCCTTTAGTTGCTTTTCCTTGACTAACATTTGCTTTTCCTTTAGTTGCTTTTCCTTGACTAACATTTGCTTTTCCTTGACTAACATTTGCTTTTCCTTGACTAACATTTGCTTTTCCTTGACTAACTTCTTCTTCTTCTTCTTCTTCTTCTTCTTCTTCTTCTTCTTCTTCTTCTTTTCCTTTGAAATTTAAAAGAAGTAACTTCATAGGTCTAAGCCACGGGTTCATTTGATATGTCCTCTTACGTAGCAGAAATTCTGGGAAGAACCAATCTTCCTGATTCGAATCTTCCTCATTCGAATTCGCTCTGGGTGCCTTTAAGATTTCTTCATTCATTCCCATCCAATTAAAAAAGCTTTTTTTGTCTTCTTTGATTTCTGGATTTTCTTTGAGTTCTGGATCTTCTTTGAGTTCTGGATCCTTTTCGATTTCTGGATCCAAGAGCATTTTTGGAACGATATCATAAATAAGACCTCTATTCTCATTCTCAATTATTTCAGAATTCTCATTCTCAATTATTTCAGAATTCTCATTCTCAATTATTTCAGAATTCTCATTCTCAATTATTTTAGAATTTTCATTCTCAATTATTTTAGAATTCTTAGTCTCAATTATTTTAGAATTCTTAGTCTCAATCTTAGTATTTGTATTATGGTTAGGGTCGATCTTTTTCCCAGCCTCCAAATTGACTAGATATTTTTCGAAAAACTTCCAATCAAAGTCCATATATTTTCTTTCAGGTTTTTTCTTTCGCATTTTTTTCAGAGACATATAAACCTTGTCTAGATAATTGTCTAGAGAATTCTTGTCTAGATAAACCTCGTCTAGATAATCCTTGTAATAATCCTTTTCTAGATAAAGCTGGTCTAGAGAATCCTTGAAATAAACCTTGTCTAGAAAACTCTTGTCTAGATAATCCTTGTGATAATCCTTGTCTACATAAGTATTGTCTAGATAATTGTGTAGATAAGTATTGTCTCGATAAAGCTTGTCTAGAAACTTCTTGTCTAGTATACAATCCTTGAAATAAGTCTTGAAAACAATCTCCTCTGGTATATCAAATAAGTCGATCTCTTGGCTCTTATTTACTTGTAATGGCAATTTAGAAATAGAGGAGTCCTTCTTAGTTTCAGAAGAAATGTATTTATATGCTAAAAGATCATATTTATAGTTTTTCTTAAACTTAGTTTTTTGATTTCTTACTAATGAATATACTTCAGAATCATCTTGGTTTTTGGAATGAAGTAATGGGTCTTTTTCATATGAATCTCCTTTATTTAAATCGTTATTTTGAGGCGTATGGCGTCGGTTGACTTTATTTCGCCAGGTTTGTGCGCCTACTCGCTCCCAATGAACCTTAGATAAATTGTATTGAGACTGACCTCTTAACCAGTTTTTCCATGGATTCGTTCCAAAATTTCGAAGTTTCTTATGCTTTAATTCGGAATGAAATATTCCCTGTCTTTCAAAAGAATCCTTTATTGCAGTCTTAAGAAAAAAAGACGTTCCGCGATATTGAAGAACAGATCTTAACTTATCACTAACTAGGGTTTGTGATAATTTGTAAAATACATATGCTTGTGACAGGGAAGATAAATTTGGCAAGGAAGCAAATTTCGGAACAATCTGTGACTTCCGCTTATTTATATTTTTTATAGTCGAACTAAAGGTAATTCTTTTTTGATTTGTTTCAGTATTGGAAATGTCTTTCTCAAAAAATTTTTTTGTTAAATTGATTCTAGGAATCTTAATGATACATAGAAAGATATCTAGGTATATTTTGTATATTTTTTCAATGAAAATTTTTTGAAAATAATTCCATTTACTTATTAATCGAACATTTCTTCTTTTTACAATTTTCCAAATATTTTTTGGTGATTCTACATTATTATTTTGCTTTTTGTTGTTAGGACTATTATTTAGTCCTGGAGTTACTTTTTTTTTTTCTTTTGTAATTCTTTCTATTTGATTTTTGATTGTGCTTGTTCTATTAATCAGATTTTGTATTTTTTCTTCTGAATTTGTAGAAGCTGTAGATCGAATTTGACTAAATGATTCATGAATTATCTCATTGCTGATTATAGAATCTTTTTCTTTTTGAGTTTCACTCGATTCATCTACTCCTATCCCTTTCAATCTTGTATTTTTTTTTATTATTTTCAAAATTGTGCTTTTTAGAACTAGAACCCTTTCTTTAAGCCGTTTTATGCTTTCTTTAAGCCGTTTTATGCTTTCTTTTGGGTTTCCTAGAACTCTAACAAAATTTTGCTTTATTTTTTGGTTGAAAACGCTTCTTATAAGTCGAAAGGCGCTCCCTTCCAATTTTTCTGCTGCTAATCTTTGACTTTTTTTGCCTAGTTCGTTAAAAATGGGCCCCCAAAAAATGGAAAAGGAACGGTTGGGTCGGGCACCACCCCAAGGATAGTCAGCTAGTCCCCAGAAAGACCTTATAAAAGCATAATCGTTGGTTATCCTTTGTCTATCATCCGCTGTGTGCCAAGGTTTCAACTCTAAAGGCCATAAAACTTTGACCTGAAGACCGTATTCCCACCACTCCTCCGGAAAGTTGCTGATGGATATGACGCCTATAGCAAAACCGTCATCGTTGCATAAAAGATGAGTCTCGTTTTCCCAGTCCTTTCTATCCTCAGCCCACTCGGGCTGCTGCAAAAATAAGATACGACCAATATTTTTAGCTATTATCGCTAAAGGCAATGCAATATATCTTCTAAAATAGGAGTTAAAAATTAATACGATACCTCTTACTCCTAGCCCATAATAAAGCTCATTCCATGCATCTATTCCATCCATCCGGAACAGCTCTTCTTCGGGGTCTAGTTCGATTTTCTCTTTTTTGATTCTTTTCAATTTTTTCCGTTCTTTCAATGCTTTGCTTTTTTTTTCGTCTATCTTCCTTTTTGTCTTCCTTTTTGTCTTCCCTTTTGTCTTCCTTTTTGTCTTCCGTTTTGTCTTCCTTTTTGTCTTCCTTTTTGTTTTTGTCTGTTCTTTCTTAGGTCCCTTAAGAGTGAAAAGGTCCCCTTTTTTGATTCCAAACCTATGCATCAAATTTTGCATTTTCAAAACAAGGGGTTTCACTACCCTAAAAGAACTAGACAGTGTACTTTTTAAGAAGCCCAAAAAAAGAGGGGAATGCGGAAACATTTCAATCTGTCTTACAACAACTCCGTTTTTACGCCTTAGGACGCTCGCAACACCTTTGATGTCATCCTGATGCCAAAATTGGTCGCGCACCGCTCTCAAGGAGGTCCTCCACACGTCCTTATTCTCGGTTTTCCACTCGATATTGGTGATGAGGCTGCCAACGTGAACATGAGCAAGGCTTTTCTCAAAGTCAATACTATAAGGGTCTCCCCCACTCTTGATCAAATCCTTCTTAACCTTCTCATTAATCTCTTTAGCAATCTCCGGATCAATCTTATTACTATCTTTAGAAAGATTTTTGATAAGTAAATTTTGAGTATCCTGATTCAAAATAATTTCATATTTGTATTGTGCTGATATAATATCAAAGCACTCATCATCTCCCCGCTTGGTCACAAAGGGTTCGCCCAGGTCGTATGCGACCTCGCGGAGTAATACGTATGACCAGCGAGGGACGCGTTGACCGATGTGCGCTCGTCCCACACGTTCTCCCACTTTATAAGTCCTTAGTTGCTTTAGCTTTTTTAGTTTTCGCTGGTTCCAATCAATGCTTCCCCCCCCTTTTTCCCAAGGCTTAGAAAAAAATTTTGCCAAAGGATTATAATATAATTTTCCTTCTGCTCTTAGTTTTAGTGTTTTACTTTTTAGTATCGCGAACATTCTCTCTTCAAATTTTGGGGACTCGAAAATGAAACCTGGCAAAAGGGTCTCATGAATTTGATTTAGAGCAAGGATTTGCTTAAGTTGAGATTCTGTAGGTTCATCGTCGATTCTTTCACGAGATTTTGTAGTTCCATTTTTTTTTCTTCGACGAGATTTTGTAGTTCCATCGTCGATTCTTTCACGAGATTTTGTAGTTCCATCGTCGATTCTTTCACGAGATTTTGTAGTTCCATCGTCGATTCTTTCACGAGATTTTGTAGTTCCATTTTTTTTTCTTCGACGAGATTGCATTGCATTCTTTTTTCTTCCACGAGATTGCATTGCATTCTTTTTTCTTCCACTAGATTTACGAGATTTAATTACATTGTAGACTTTTTCACGAAATTCACCCAATTGAAGAAGTGCCCTTTCTTCGCTTAGACGTGCTTCTTCGCGTCGACGTGCTTCTTCGCGTAGACGTGCTTCTTCGCGTAGACGTGCCTCTTCTTCCCTTTTCTCCTGTTCTTTGCTTTTCGGTGCCTTTTCTTCGCTTTTCTCCTTTTCTTCGCTTTTCTCCTTTTCTTCGCTTTTCTCCTTTTCTTCGCTTTTCTCCTTTTCTTCGCTTTTCTCCTTTTCTTCGCTTTTCTCCTTTTCTTTGCTTTTCTCCTTTTCTTCGGGATCCTCGATTACTTTTCTAAACTTTTTGATTCTTCCACGAGAGGGCCCATTCAACAAAGGATCATACCTTTTTGGTAGGCAGAGGCAGGTTTCGTTCATTTTCTCAATACAAACCCGAGTCCTTTTGTCGAGTATATCTAGAAAAAGAAATCCCGTGTCTAGAGCCTCAATTCTCTTTATAAACTCGTTATTTAAGTTGTTTTGTCTTTGTTTGTTCTTATAAAGCCAATCTTTGTCTAGTTTATCAAAGGAGAGTCTTTCTACTGTGGACGAAGATATCATCCCTTTCGTCAGTTCCTTAAAACTAGAAAAACTAGGAGGATCTGTAAAAGATATTCTTTTTTTTCCATCACTTCGGCATGTATCAAAAAAATATTGTGAAGCTTCCTTTCTTACAGCCCCAAAAAAGTGTTGATTGCTTATGTATCGTACTGGACGAGTCCATTGAAACTGAAAAAAATCGGACGCTAAAATGCCTTCCACCACTATGGGTGCTTTTTGATCTTTTTCTTCATCCAGATCCGCTCCCCAACGCGTGGGAGGAATTTCTTCTTTGAATAGCACTTTTTTTCGTGCAATCTCCTCTTTCTTTTCCTCTTTCTTTTCCTCTTCCTTTTCCTCTTCCTTTTCCTCTTCCTCGTCCTCCCAGTAAGTGTCAGCTTCTCGGCCTTGTCTGGCTAACCAATTTGGTTGCAGTTGTGGGGCTTGGACGCTTGTCAGTGGATGTGGAAAAATGAATAAAGGTATTCTGCCTAAATAGTAGGCACAGGTAACAAATAAGAAAATATTCACGAACCGACCCGTGTTTCTCCTCAAGTTTATTAACAGCAAGTACTGAATTTCTGACACAACCCACTGAAAGGTTCGCATAAGAAATTCAAATTCTTCCCCAAGGGACCTAACAAGGTACTGATAAATCTTCTTTTTGTATTTATTCAATTCTGACTTAATGTACTTATTCAATTCTGACACACGGTACTGAAAGTGTGAAAAACGGACCTGAAATTTTGCCCCAAGGTACTTATAAATGTACTTATCCAATGCTGACACAAGTTCCTTCTTAGATCTACTCAAAAGATAGATCCGTATCCAGTCGAATAATCTTTTCGTGAATAAAAGGAAACAAATGTGACCAATTAACCAACCAACAAAACTACTTGTTACAAATAACATCTTGTTGTTGCATCGAAACATATAAACGTTGACTAATCTGGCTAACGTTGAATTTGGTAAAAGGATTTGGTTGGCTAATTGAAAAATGAAAGTATTCAGGAAAATGAGGAAATTGCTTCTGGTACTGGTAGTGATAGTATAGTCCCAATTGTCGGCTGCGAAATAAAGCAAAAGATACGGTAGAAATAGTACAGCTAGTATATGAGGTGTCCACAATAGTAGATGCAGAGGCCTATTATAGATCGACATGAACCTCACGAGCTGGCCCATAATCAAACCAGTTATTGCTGCTGCCTTCTGCTCGGGTTCTTCAACGAAAAGGAAGAGATAAGCGGGCCTTATGGAGAATGTAGTTAGAAATCCATAATAGAGTCCGACCCCAACGACCGAATTGGTTATCTTCATACACAAGCTTACGAACGATTGAAATAGCATGATCACCACCTCCTTGGTTTTATTTTTTTTTTTTTTCTATTGTCTATTGCAATAGACAATAAAATTTGTATCTATTTTTGTTTATATATTGAATTATATATATGTCATTTTTGTTTATATATTGAATTATATATATGTCATTTTTGTTTATATATTGAATTATATATATGTCATTTTTGTTTATATATTGAATTATATATATGTGATTATTTTTCGTTTTTATAGAAATTATTTCTTTATATAAATTATTTAAACGACCGAATTGATTATCTTGAGGCATAAAGGTACTAAAGATTACAAAATCATGATAACCCTCCAGTTTTTCTTTTTTGTTTTCTATTGCTATAGAATTTGTATAGTTCTTATTTCGTTCTTAGGATGATGATTTTGAAACTTTCCATATATAGAAAAGAAATAGAAAAAGATAGACTAGAAAGGACATCCATTATGTCAATGACACCAAAAGGATATTAAATAAATGGAATTGGGATAAGGATGGAATATAATGAAATAGAGCCACTTTGAGGTTCCCTATGAAATGAGGCATGGAAGGGAGCCACTACGAAGAAGTTCGGGGAGTTACGAAGGAAGCTTCGAGCTCATATTGGTCATGGGTTGAGAAC